CGGGAGTAAGCGTTATAGCCTGTTTCCAATACTCAGCGGCTTGGGCGAACCAAGCCTCCGCCATTTCAGAATCTCCTTGTTGAATGGCCTGCTCTCCACGGTCGGAATAGGCGGGTCAATTCCCTCCCTGAGAACCGTACTTGAGAGTTTCCTACCTCATACGGCTCGACAACCAACTCTTTTGTTTTGGTATACCAGTTTTTTAACTTTAACTAACCTACTTTAACTTTATATCTATGAATGTCTGATTGAATGAGATTTCTTATAGATATTCGGTTTTTCTTGTATTAAACAAAAGAGAGTAATTACATGAGTTTCAAACTTTAATTTTGATTTAATTAATATATTAATTAATATAAAAAGTTTTATCTTTTCTCCTACCTTCAGAAAAAAGGGCATGTCCACTGTTTTTAGATATTATAATTTTCTGAAAGGTAACTATCCCGCTTTCATATAAAAATTTATATAGAATCTTTGAAAAAGACTTTTTTCATACTTCATAAAAAAGAAAAAGACTTACTGTCTTTAGGATCTGATGCTACACCGCTGCTCAATACCTTAGGGGATCTACTCTATTACATAAGTAGATTCCGAAGATTTATCTCATATTATGATATAAATAAACAGCTCTTGTTGTATCGGTCCAAAACCTTTCCAATTGATCTTTACGGTGCTTCCTCTATCAATTAAATCTTTTATTATCCATAGAAAGAAAGTATTTAGGCATATCCAGTCTTCACTTCATATTTGATCTATGAAGTTTATTTATTTGCTACAGCTGATAAAGAATCGTTTTGTACGATGCTTATGTAGAAAGCCCTTTTTTGTGTTTCTAGTATTTAATTGACTAGCTGTTCGTTCTTTTTTTCTATAGTGGAGATAGTCGCACGTAATGACAGATCACAGCCATATTATTAAAAGCTTGTGGTAAAAAGGGGTTTCGTTCTAATGCCCGAAAATAATATTCTAAAGCTTTGGTATGTTCCCCATTACTTGTGTGGATAAGGCCTATATTATAGAGTATATAACTTCGATCATAGGGGTCAATTTCTAGGCGCATAGCTTCATAATAATTCTGTAATGCTTCCGCATAATTTCCTTCAGATTGAGCCGACATCCGTTACGGTCGTCATTCGCTTTAACGAATTCTCCGTTTCAGAACCGTATGTGAGATTTTCATCTCATACGGCTCCTCCTTTAGGTGCATAATGAAAATAATATATGGAAAAATTTGATGTCATTATGAACTAAGCGGGGCTAATGTTTTTACAAGAAATCCCTAGCCAACCTTCTTGCAAAAGATCTTTTCTTACTACCAAGTGGGTTCATGCTAGATAAAAATAAAAAAGTAAACTCTAAAAATTTCTTTGTTCTCAACGCCCCTAAATTTCCAGGAATTAGCCACTTCAACAGTCTTCAATGGTTATACGGGTATCCAAAGTACGAACGAGATGGATGTTTATTGTTCCAACCATTTTAATTAGTCCCAATCCCAAAGAAGAAGAAGAAAGAAAAGGAATCATTTTGAAGAAAGTTTTCGTGTTGTTGATTTCTCGGCGTAGTGCTTCTTCCCCTATGCCTCCTATTCGTATATTGTATTAGTGTAGTAGGATTGATCTGTAATACGGGAACCATAGGTAAAAACCTTTTGCTCAATACTAGAATTCACAATTGAAGCATCTAAGGCTGCATTAATCGTGGATACATGACAGAAGGGATTGCTTTTTTTATATTATAAACTTCACCTTCAAAAGCGTAGATTTTTTTTCAATACTCGTTTTTCTTTCTATTCCAAATCGGCGAGAAAAAAAAATAATGATAATCAAATCGCACCATCTCTGTAATAAGTAAATGCCTCCTTTTCTCCGGAAGTTGTCGGAATGACTCGTAATAAGATATCGGCTACAATTGTAAAGGTTTTATCAATAAAATTTCCATTTATACGCGATCTTGGCATAGGTAATAATCCATTCTATAACTCTTTTAATTTCCTTTACCTTTTCTTTTGTGAGAAAATTTTCTCACAAACAAAGGAATTGTATAGTACGAACTAACATAAAAGCGGACTCATTAAAATAAAAAAATCTTCTATCTACTTACAATTTTTTCCGGTCAAAAAAGGTATCTATTAACCATAATCTAAAAAACGATGAATAACTCGCTATTCACCCAGGTACTCAGTCATAATCCTGGTGTCGGAGAGATGGCCGAGTGGTTGAAGGCGTAACATTGGAACTGTTATGTAGGCTTTTGTTTACCGAGGGTTCGAATCCCTCTCTTTCCGTACTTTCAACTAATTCACCAATGTTACGTGATTGACCACAATGTATCAAATCAAATAAAAAAGAATAGATATAAAATCTACCTTGTTTTGATTTTTAAATAGATTCTCTATTTCCTAATTTCGTTGATATGGAATATGCTGGGAAGAGCAAACAAGGGATCCAAATCTCCCTACCAATCTATGATACATGAATAGGAAAAAGATTCCCCGACAAAATCCCTTACCTTGTGCCTTTTTATTTTTAATCAAAAAGGAGGGCGAAGGGGAGTTGTCCGAACTCTTGTTTTTAGTTTTTTTTTTTACTTAAGTTAGGTTTATTAAGTCTGTCGAGAGTAATATTCTACGACAAGCAATTCATTTATTTTCAAACCGACGCATTTCCTATCTATTATTTGATTGACTAACCCTTCATATTGGAATGTGTGAAGAGTCAGATGGTTTGGCAATTCCTCGGGGGCAGATGAATCAAGAAGATTTTGAACCAAAGTTCTAGAGTTTTGTTCATCCTTCACTGTAATAATATCTCGGGGTTTGCAGCGATAACTTGGTATATCAACTATATGACCATTAACTAAAATATGTCCGTGGTTAACTAATTGGCGTGCTTGAGGAATAGTCAAAGCCATACCCAATCGAAAAAGGATGTTATCCAAACGCATTTCAAGTAATTGTAGTAAAACTTGACCTGTTGACCCCTTGGCTTTTCCGGCGATACGAACATATTTAAGTAATTGGCGTTCTGTAAGACCATAATGAAAACGCAATTTTTGTTTTTCTTCTAAACGAATACGATATTGAGATTTTTTTCCGGAGCGCGATTGGTTTCTAAGATCGCTTCCTGCCCTAGGCCTTTTACTAGTTAGTCCCGGTAAAGCCCCCAGACGGCGTATTTTTTTAAAACGAGGCCCTCGGTAACGTGACATAAAGACTCCTTTTTTTTATTGAAATTGTACAAAACTAAACACAATTAAAACTGAACTAAATGATAATGATAAATGACGTGAAATCCACTCCAATAAACTATTGGAATACAAAGAGTAAGAAGATATATTCTTCTCAATATACAGATTTTTTGTATTGTATATACAATATATATAAATAAAATAAATCATAAAAATTTTCCTTTATTTTCTTGATTTATTTTGCAAAGGTCTAATCCTTTTACCCAATATATATTCCTATATGGAAGTTTATATGACATAATAAAAATGGAGTGGTAACTCTGGTAAAAGGTGAAATAAGTCTTTTCAATCTTCTTTTATTTTGTAAAGTACATTAAAAATCATGTAAAAAACGAAAAAATATGGAAAAGCCGGCTATCGGAATCGAACCGATGACCATCGCATTACAAATGCGATGCTCTAACCTCTGAGCTAAGCGGGCTCAAATAAAATAGCACGTGCATACAAATTCACTAAACTACTATATCGTATCAATTAACTATTCTATTCATTTTTTCCTTATCTATTTAGAATTAATTAATAATATTCTATATATTCTAGAACAAAATATAGCTCAAATAAATAGTGACTATCATTAAATAAATAAAACATAACCTTAATTATAATTAATAGAATATAGCAATATATCGACTTTATAATTTTGATTTCATTAGTTTATAAAAAAGAAACTCTTAATTAGATCAGAAATCTTTTTTTTTTTTTTAGTTAAATGATATCTGATTTGAAATTATTGTTTTTTTGTTCTAACCTCACGCTATTATTATTATTTTATACTTTTATTTTTATTTTTTTATTTCTAATAATATAGAATTATTCGAATTAATATTCGAATATTCATTTCTAATATAATTTTTTAGAATTATTAGAATATAAAATCTACGAAGTAGACTTATAATCTTTTTCCGCTGCACATTGTAGAATTCTAAGTTTCAAAAAAAATAATAAATTTCTTTTCATGGAAGTAAAAAAAAAAGAGAGTCGACCGTTCGACTATTTTTAAAAATTTAAGACAAAGATGAGAAAAGTAATAACATATATATGTTATGTAATATATAACCATATTGAATTGCAAATACAAAAATGATAGAATCTTTGTTGATTAGACTAAATCAAAATGGATTGGGCTAAAAAAAATGAAAGAAGATACCAAAGAAATAAAAAAAGTATCTATATGTAATGAATTCCAAAGTTTCGGCATAATAAAAAGTGGAAAGACATAATAATGAGATCCTAATCTCAAAGCAAAAAGGGGGATATGGCGGAATCGGTAGACGCTACGGACTTAATTGGATTGAGCCTTGGTATGGAAACCTACTAAGTGATAACTTTCAAATTCAGAGAAACCCTGGAATTAACAATGGGCAATCCTGAGCCAAATCCTGGTTTACGCGAACAAACCAGAGTTTAGAAAGCGATAAAAAAGGGATAGGTGCAGAGACTCAATGGAAGCTGTTCTAACAAATGGAGTTCACTACCTTGTGTTGATAAAGGAATCCTTCGATCCAAACTTCAAATAAAAAAGGATGAAGGATAAAAACCTATTTTGTATAAATATAGGTAACACAAAACGATCTCAAAAATGACGACCTGAATCTCGATTTCTATTTTTTTTTTTTTTAGTAGAAATGGTGTGAATCAATTCGAAGTTTAAGAAAAAATCGAATATTCATTGATCAAATGATTCACTTCATAGTCTGATAGATCCTTGGTGGAACTTATTAATCGGACGAGAATAAAGATAGAGTCCCATTCTA